CTCAATACGTTCGCGGATAATATTACTAATTTCGTCGGCTTTAATTGTTGCCATAAGTATTTCTTAATTCTTTTTTTTCTTCAAAAAAAAAAAAAAAAATAATGTGCCTACAGTAAAAGGACTAATCAGTTATTTCTTTCATCGCTCCAAACATGCCAATATTGGCACTAATGGTACGTAAATGTAACTCCTTGTTCAAACAACTATTCAGAGTTCCGAGCGCTCCTTGTAAAGCTTGTTGGAAAACCCGTTGTCGGACTTGATTAATTGCTCTTTGTTGTTCAAAATGAATGGTTTCATTTTTGTAATTTTCTAATTGATCCAAAGTCTTATAAGTTGAATTAATCAAATTGAATTTTTCTCGTTCTATCTCAGAGTATCCATTCACTCGAAACTGATCTGCTTCTATTTCTATTTTTCGTAACCGGGCCCGGGCTTTTTCCAGCCGTTCAATGGCCCCTCTCTGCAGTTCTTCTGAATTTCGAATACTATTCAAAATCCTCAGTTTGCGATTATCTAATAAATCACTTAATGAAAGTAGATTATCTTTCCATTCATCTCAAAACTTCGATGATCCCTTCCCGAACCAAACATGAATTTTTCGATTCATTTGGCTCTCCCACTCAATTACGTCAACTACTTATGTATGGGGGGGGTTCCCATATCTTTTTTTAATGTAATGAGCCTATCCTCTCCCTCTCTTCTCTATTCATATTCCAAAATGAATCTTGCGACTGATCCCTAATCCAAGAACAGAATATTCGGAGGACTCTTCTGATCAAATCAAAATATATAATTGTCAGCAAAGTTGTTTCTTTTTTTCTTCAAATCCAAAGAATTCTTCTTACTTTATATGGAGGTCATCGATTCAGCATAAATAAGGGTTGGTTGAAATACCTATTTTTCCAATATTTTCCAATAAAATTTCCAATACCAATAAAAGGCTCAAATCTTTTTATCAACATGAGTGTTTTATATCGAAAAAAAAAGTCCAATAATTATTATTAATTATTCATTTTGAAAACATTTCTATTCTCTATTCTATAGTAAAACATAGTAGTAGAAAGAGTACCGTGCTGTGTCTGGACTTCAAACTTTAGCTTTAACCATGTTAATGGTCCCACATTATTGGTTTGGTTGATAGAGAATCAAAATAGATTTACCAACAAATCACGAAATGCTATGGTTCTTAAATATGATTTGAAATTTATTCAGAAGTAATTCGCGGAATCATGCACCCTTTTCCCTTTGGTCCTAGTTATAACGAAAAAAAGTGCAGCTGGTTGGGTCCAGCCTATTCTTGAAATAAACAACTCGCACACACTCCCTTTCCAAAAAAGATCAATACACCAAGCACTACACTTAGATTTATTGGATTTGTTGCTAAAATATCGGTATTAAGCCCGAAACTCCCGGCGAATGGCCAGTTAACCAAAGAAACGAAAGAATCGGTTACATTTTTCATATGATCTCCTCTTTTAGATAGACTAAAAAAAAAAAGTAAATTGCCCTTCCTATTTCTAGGATTAAACAAAAGGATTCGCAAATAAAAGTGCTAATGCTACAACCAGCCCATAAATTGTTAAAGCTTCCATAAAAGCCAGACTAAGCAATAAAGTACCTCGTATTTTTCCCTCCGCCTCGGGCTGTCTCGCGATCCCTTCTACTGCCTGGCCCGCAGCAGTACCTTGACCAACTCCAGGTCCAATAGAAGCAAGCCCAACAGCCAACCCAGCAGCAATAACGGAAGCGGCAGAAATCAGTGGATTCATGATAAGTCCCTCGCACTAAAATAAAGAAAAACTAAAGAAATCGTTAATGATACAATCGTCCAATAAATTATGACTTAATTATTCCGTCACTAGGATTCGCCCAGCCGAAGTAACTAAGAACTCCCAATTGGCGTAATAATAATATTATTATTGAACCATCAAAACTTTTTAGATATCTCTTTTTTAGTTTCGATCCACAGGCACAACACAGGATTTTTGTAAATCCATACGACTTTGGTTCTTCCATTTCTTTTTTCGGAACCCTTTTTTGAATTCTTCGTTCGTTTTCTTTCTTTCATCTCTTTATTTTTATTGATTCAATTCCCAGTCAAAGCATCAAAGCAAAGACGAAATCGAACAATTTCTATTAGAATCCCTATCGAAATTCACAATAATCACAAGAGTAGGGTGGATTAGATATATCTTTAGTTCATATATAACTAGCAATATCTAATATCCCATATACATGTCTTTCTTACAGAACGTAAACCAACTATTAATATCTTAGACTCCAAGTATTCGTATCTTAAAGTCAATCGTATTCTCGAACCCCTTTTAAAATTCAAAAAATACACAAGAGTTGGCATTTGATTCCATATACCTAATTATGTACCCCTCGCCGAATCACCCCGTTTTTTATAAATCTCTTTTTTTTTTTTATTCCTTTTCGTTATCATTATCCACCAGGCTACAATCGAAATAGACGAATTCATTGGGGCGAATCATTGCATAGAACTAAATATCAGTATTTGATTGAGGTACGGCCATGCAATTTATTATATTAATATTCTCTTTTGGTCAATCGTTGAATTGAAGAATTGACTAAAATCAACTAAAAGGGAAATCATTTTATAAAGCATCTTTCTTTTCTTTTTTTTTTAATCACCCGCCTGTGATACTATAAGCATTTTTATTCAACTTATCCCTCTTGGTATTTGCTATTCGAATTGAATGAACAAAAATGAACAAAACAATATAAAGAAAATATTAATTGGCGGGGAGAGGGGGGGGATGATATAATAAGGCCAAAGAGGAATTTGAGGAAAAAGATCCTTTAGATCTCTTTCCTACAATTCCCCAATATCGTAATTTTTTTTTATACGACTCTTGATCGTATATGCGGTATTTGTAGATTTATGTTTGGATATGTATTTTTCCTAAGTAGAAGTATAAGTAGATTATCTTGAGTTACGCATCCATTGCCTTTGTTCTAAGCTACAAAAAAAGACTATTTCGAAAACGAGTCAATGATGTCCCTCCATAGATTCGCCTATATAAGCCGCAGCTAAAGTTGCAAAAATAAGAGCTTGAATACCGCTTGTAAATAATCCAAGGAACATGACGGGTATAGGAACCACTAAAGGTACTAAAGAAACAAGAACAACAACTACTAATTCATCGGCTAATATATTCCCAAAAAGTCGAAAACTAAGTGATAGAGGTTTTGTGAAATCTTCTAAAATGTTAATGGGTAAAAGAATTGGAGTCGGTTGAATGTATTTACTGAAATAGCCTAATCCCTTTTTGGAAAGACCCGCATAGAAGTATGCTATTGACGTGAGCAAAGCTAAAGCAACGGTAGTATTTATATCATTCGTGGGTGCGGCTAACTCCCCATGAGGTAACTCTATGATTTTCCAAGGTAAAAGAGCACCTGACCAATTAGAAACAAAAATAAAAAGAAACAGAGTTCCAATAAAGGGAACCCATGGGCCATATTCTTCTCCAATCTGAGTTTTGCTCACGTCTCGAATGAATTCAAGGACATATTCGAAGAAATTTTGAGTGGCAGTCGGAACGGTTTGTGGATTCCGAACGGCTATAAAGGCTGAACCTAATAAGATAGCAATTACAACCCAAGAAGTAATAAGTACTTGGGCATGGACCTGGAACCCACCTATTTGCCAATAGAAATGTTGGCCTACTTCCACACCGGATATATCGTATAACCCCCTTAGTGTATTCATGGAACATGATAGAACATTCATATTGCCCTCTGACCGAAATAGAAATTTAAAAAGAATTATTTTGATTCAACCATCTTCTTTTCGACTTGTCTACTTGAATTGTATATTTTGAATATCTGCTAATTGCATAATATCCACCAGGTTTGTCTCTTTTCTTTTGTGCAATTCAGGAATAGTACCCAATCCATAAATCTATGGAGTTACCAAAATACTTTATTTATCTTATTATTAATCAAGGATTTCGTATATAGCTAGAGCGACCCTCACAAATTGCGAATACTAATTTGTTAAGAATTAATCGGATTGAGGCTATAGCGTCATCGTTTGCTGGAATCGAAATATCTGCGAGATCGGGGTCACAATTTGTATCGATTAAACAAATTGTTGGAATTCCCAAAGTGATACATTCTCGAAGAGCCGTATATTCTTCTTGCTGATCAACGACGATTACAATATCGGGTACCCTCGTCATATATTTAATCCCGCCCAGATACGTTTGCAGACGCGATAATTGTCTCTTCAAAATAGCGGCATCCCTTTTGGGAAGACTGTCGAGTCTCCCCCCTTTTTGTTCCGTTCTCAAATCCCTGAACTTGTGAAGTCGCGTTTCTGTAGTGGACCAATTGGTTAACATACCGCCGAGCCATTTTTGATTAACATAATGGCACCGAGCCCTTATTGCAGCTCGCGCGACTAAATCAGCTGCTTTATTTTTAGTACCAACAATTAAGAATTGTTTTCCCCTACTTGCTGCATCAAAAACTAAATCACAAGCTTCTGATAAAAACCGAGCAGTTCGAGTCAGATTTGTAATATGAATACCTTTATGTTTTGCAGATATATAAGGTGCCATTCTAGGATTCCATTTCCGAGTACCATGACCAAAATGAATTCCTGCTTCCATCATCTCTTCCAAATGGATGTTCCAATACCTTCTTGCCATTTCTCCCCCACTTCCTCTTTTTTTTTTTTTTTAAGAGACGAGGCGCCCTGAAATAAATAATTGTTCCGAGGGAACCTTCTCTTCTACCAGAGAGTGACCATTGATACACGACCCAGGCCATTCATTACTTTCTATTCATTATTATCCTTCGTTCTATTCATTATTATCTTTCTTTTCGTACCATTAAAAAATCAAATGATCACAAATAGTTAAAAGAATTCGCTCCTAGGACTCATTAAACCCTCTAAGCAATTGTGCTCTGATGTATCATGGAAAGTCGTTGAAATGCACGAGTCAAATAATTCTCTGTGGTGTAAGAAAATATCTCTCATTTCCCCCCCGAATAAATTCCCTTTTTGTCTTTCCAAAAGAATGTTGTTATGCTGCCTTGAACAGTGGACTAATCCTTTGAATCCGGTACCGACTGGTATTATCCCCCCCAGAACAACGTTTTCTTTCAGGCCTTTCAACCAATCGATACGACCTCGGAGAGCAGCTTTTGCTAAAACTCGCGTGGTTTCTTGAAAACTTGCTTCGGATATAAAACTTTGAGTATTCAGAGACGCTCTAGTTATTCCCAATAAGATAGCTCGATAACAGATCACTTCTTCCAAAGCGCGCCCCATTCGTTCCGCTCGTAACAATCCAATCAGTTCGCCGGGTAAAAAAATATTAGACATTCCATCTTCGGAAACTAAAACTTTTGATGTTATTTGACGTACAATAATTTCTATATGCCTATTATGGATCTGCACCCCCTGCGATCGATAAACCTTTTGGATCTTATTAACCAAAGAGATACGACTTTGCACTATAGTTAGCTCAGCACCAATCAAGAATCCCCAGGGAATCCCAAGAATTCTTGTTATACTCGCGTTCCAACCCTCAACTCTCTTTTCTAGGTTCATCGATATTGAATCAAGCGAACGCACTTCTAACACCTGTTCTACTTTTGGAAGACCCTGCGTTATATCACCAGATCTCGATTTTTCATATATAAATGTAACTAATGTATCCCCTTCGTAAAGGATTGCTCCATAATGCCCATGAACAGTTGCTCCAGGAGTAGCCAAATAAGGCTTAGCTGATCGTATTACTACAGAGTTAACTTGAACAATTAAAACTTGACCGGATTTTAGGTATGGTCCCCTTTTGGTTATACGTACATTTTCACAAAGAAACTGCCCAAGACTAATTATCGGGGACATTTCCTCACAATAATTAGGCTGGAGAAAATACCAATTCAAATTAAATGGATTCAAAAGGATCTTACTATCTGTATCAGGATTATAAATTTCCCCGGTTTCGTCCATTAAATAATATTTAAGTACTTGAAAAGGCTGTTTTAAATTGTCAAGTTTCAAATATTTAGTTACCGAGATATGATTATGAGTTATTAAATAGTAAAATGAATAAAAATTCGCAATTTGAAGGAATGTTCCTAAGGGTCCCAACGAAGTCTTAATTGGAGTTAGCGAATCTTTTTGAATTGGAATTGATTGTTTTATCACATTGTGATATTTTACATCGTTCAATGGACCCATTCGAAAATAATTAGATGATGATAAAATTATCAAAACTTGGCATTCCTTATTTTTATTCAACAACGTACGAATAGTTCCTTGATTTTGTCTAAGCGATTGTTCAACCCCTGCCTTGCCAAACACGGAATAAAACGGATTGCTATTGATGCGAGCTGAACCATTATCAGAAATTAATCCTGAACCCGACGGATGATCCCTTTTTCTGAGATACGAAATATTGGATTTCACTAAGTTGATTCTTAGGAAATCTCGAATCAGACCATTTGTACGTACTTCAACAAAGGAAGCACAAACCTCTTCGACGGAAGAACTTTTGTTGTCTTGGTCCCAATTCAACACTAAACACGTCCGAACTAATTGAAGACTTGTATCAGAAATTCCCCCAGCGGCTTTGCCCTTCCCATAAAGGACATAATTGACAACTCGAAATTGCATATTATCCTTTTCCCGCAGCGGATCCTGGGGAAAGAGTGTTGCTAAATTTATACCGTCCGCTATTTCATATGTGACTACGGGTCGAACCAAAACAAAAGACTTTTTCTTTGTAGGTGTGATCCGTTGAACATAGATCCACTTTTTCAATTTTTTTGATTCCTTAGTGGCTTCCTTAAGTTTTTTTTTTTCACTTTCTGGCGGTATCAGGATGCCACGGTGTCGGGATATCTTATCTATCTCTCCGGGAAAATGGATATCTCCCGAAAATATTTTGAGTTCAACCCCTCCCCTTTTTCTCTCCATTCGGACCAATCCGCCCACCCGGCTTCGTATATTTAAAGTGATTTGTGTGTCTACTCCAATGATACTATTATTCCGTACCATTAGGTAAGAAGATTCGGGAAAAATATGCACTTCCTCCGGAATGAAAAAAAGGCGATCTATTTTCATTTGGTATTTTGGCTTAATTTTTTTGAGTCCTCGATACTCAATCAAGTCCTCTTTTTTAACGATTGAATGCGCCCCCAGAGTCCCCCATTTAGTAATTCCGGAACTCTTTCTTCTGTATCGAGGATCGTCGAAATAAGCAAGAATACTATTTCTACGGAAAATACCCCTTACGGGTATTTCAATCGAGATACCTGAATGGGGCATTAGCTCTTTCTCTTGCTCTTGAATCGAGTGGAATGGAATAAGAAATCCATTTCTTTGCCTTTTTGCCAATAAATCCGAATTTGCGTGGAGAATTGCAGGATGGATGAGATTACAATGACCAGTACCTATGATTCTATTAAATCCCGAATAATCAGACATCTCAAGAATTCGACCTTTTTTTTTAGCAGAAAAATCAGAACTAAAAAATTTGTGTCCCGTTTGATCATTATTCACTGAGAGCGAGAGGCTAGAAATCTCTCTTCGTTCGACAGAAAGAGAATGAATATTCATTTGATCTTGATCCTTGTGGAGTGAAAAAGAAACTACACTAGATCTGCGTGAACCCCCCGACAATATCCATAAATGGCTTGTTTTTGGCAAGAGGTGGACATTACTATATGTAAATTCGGGTGCATGGTACACATCAGTACTCCAGTGCATTTCTCCCTCTGAATCAGAATAAATATGTTTTCGAACCCTCTCTTTAAAATTCAAAGTGTATGCTCCCGCCCGAATCTCAGCAATCACTTGTTCTGATTCGACATATTGATCATTTTGAACTAAAAGAAAACTTTTTGGTGGAATAGTCACATTGTGCATAATATCTTCACCCTCAATAATTACATCCAAATCTATAGAACATAGAAAAGCCGGATGCCCGTGACGTGTGCGCGTGGGATGAACCAAATCCTCATTGAATTTGATTTTACCATTAGAAGGGGCTCGTACATGTTCTGCAGTGCCCCCCGTAAATACGCCGCCGGTATGAAAAGTTCTTAATGTTAGTTGAGTCCCTGGTTCTCCAATAGATTGACCCGCAATAATACCTACGGCTTCCCCCAATTCAACCAGGTCACCATGAGTCGGACTCCGACCATAACATAATCGACAGATCCACGATGTACTCCTACAAGTAAAGGGGGTTCGAATAGATATTGCTTGTGTTCGAAGGGTTATGAGTCGATTGACAAGTCCAATCCCAATATCTTGATTTCTAATGGCAATGGATCGCTGGCCCATATATATATCGTCCGCTAATACACGACCAATTAATGTTTGGCTAAAAACCCTTTCCGACATCATCCTATTTTGATTTTGAGGACTCACAGAAATTCCTCGGACAGTGCCACAATCTGTTCTACGTACAATAATGTGTTGAACTACTTCAACAAGTCTGCGCGTAAGATATCCAGCATCTGATGTTCGGACAGCGGTATCGACAACCCCCTTGCGGGCTCCATAGCAAGAAATGATATATTCTGTTAAAGAAAGCCCTTCGCGTAAATTACTTTGAATGGGTAAATCAATCATTTGCCCTTGGGGATCAGACATTAATCCTCTCATACCCACCAATTGGTGTACTTGAGATGCATTTCCTCTAGCCCCCGAAAAAGACATTATATGGACTGGATTAAAAGGCTCAGTCATCCTAAAATTAGGATTCATTTCTTGTCGCAAATATTCACTTGTAGCATACCATATCTCAATGGATTGTCGTAGTTTTTCTATCGCGTGTACATTCCCATAATGATAGTGTTTTTCCAAAATAAAACTTTGTTGTTCAGCATCTTGGACTAGCCATCGCTTAGAAGGTATCGTTAAAAGATCATCAATGCCTAATGAAATAGATGTAGCAGTGGCTTGCTGGAACCCCAGGGTCTTTACTTGATCCAGGATGTGTGATGTATATGCCATTCCGAAGTGATCTATTAACCTGCTAATAAGTCGTTTAATGGCAGTTCCATCTATCATTTTATTGTGAAAGACCAGACTCACCCGTTCTGCCATAAGTACCTCCGTATTCCGCTGAGTAGGATTCGCCAATGGATTTTAGTCAATGAGTGGAAAACTTCCTTTTCTCGATCTTGATTCGCGTAGAAAGGTCAGCAATGGTGGTCATACTTGAACCGGAAAGGCCCAAGGAGTCGTAGAATTACTTAGTTTAGACACCAGATGATTAGGTACCATATGAGCAGGCCCGGCAAAACCCTTGTATAGCTTCTTCGATTTCTCGATAAAGAGAAATATGGCCCACGGTGGTTCGAATGTATATAGAAAGAATTTCTTTTTTTACACTTCGTACTATTAGATAATGCCCATAAATCTCATGAGAGGTACCCAAAGATTCATAGTGAACTTCGATGGGAGCTTCCCTTGAAGCAATAAGGCGTTGATCTAATCGCCACCGAAGCCACAACGGACTATCTAAATTGATTCTTTTCTGCCGATAAGCTCCAATTGCATCATAGGAATTACAAAAAAGGGGTTCTTTCGTATACTTATAGCTATTATCGTCAATTCTTTCATCTGGATAATTTCTTCGATTCCATGTATTATACCTATTTGCACAAATACCTCGACGATTCCCGCTCGTTAATACATAGAGCCCAATAAGCATATCTTGAGTCGGTATGGAAATGGGATCTCCAATAGTAGGAGACAAGAGATTCATATGAGAAAACATAAGTAAACGAGCCTCTGCTTGAGCCTCTAAAGATAAGGGTACATGAACAGCCATTTGATCCCCATCAAAGTCTGCGTTGAATCCCTTACAAACTAATGGATGTAAACAAATAGCGCGCCCTTCCACTAAAATGGGCTGGAATGCCTGTACGCCCAATCTATGCAGAGTAGGCGCTCTATTCAGCAATACTGGATGTCCCTGCATAACTTCCTGCAGTATTT